GCTAGCGTAGCTTAATACAAAGCATAGCACTGAAGATGCTAAAATGGGTCTTAAAAAACCCCGCATGCACAAAGGCATGGTCCCGACCTTTCCATTAGCTTTAACCCGACTTACACATGCAAGTCTCCGCAACCCCGTGAGTATGCCCTCAATCCCCTAAACTGGGGAAGAGGAGCGGGCATCAGGAACAAAATTTAGCCCAAAACGCCTAGCCAAGCCACACCCCCAAGGGAACCCAGCAGTGATAGACATTAAAACATAAGTGAAAACTTGACTTAGTCAGAGTTAAAAGGACCGGTAAAATTCGTGCCAGCAACCGCGGTTAAACGAATAGTCCTAGTTAATAGTAATGCGGCGTAAAGGGTGGTTAAGGATAATAAAAATAAAGCCAAATGGCCCCTTGGCTGTTATACGCTTCTAGGCGTCCGAAGCCCTAATACGAAAGTTGCTTTAAATAAACTACCTGACCCCACGAAAGCTGAGGAACAAACTGGGATTAGATACCCCACTATGCTCAGCCATAAACCAAGACATACAACTACAATAATGTCCGCCCGGGTATTACGAGCATTAGCTTAAAACCCAAAGGACCTGACGGTGCCTTAGACCCCCCTAGAGGAGCCTGCTCTAGAACCGATAATCCTCGTTAAACCTCACCATTTCTGGCCAACCCAGCCTATATACCGCCGTCGACAGCTTACCCTGTGAAGGATCAAAAGTAAGCAAAAAAAAATACTATTTAAAACGTCAGGTCGAGGTGTAGCTAACGAAATGGAAAGAAGTGGGCTACATTTTCTAAAACAGAATACTACGAACATGTAATATGAAAGAATACTTTTAAGGAGGATTTAGTAGTAAAAAGGAAGCAGAGTGTCCTTTTGAACCCGGCCCTGAGGTGCGTACACACCGCCCGTCACTCTCCCCTGTCACAATGCACAAAACCATACTTAATATAAAAGCACCGACAAGAGGAGGCAAGTCGTAACAAGGTAAGTGTACCGGAAGGTGCACTTGGACAAACTCAGAGTGTAGCTAAATAGTTAAGCCTCTCATTTACACTGTGAAAAAGTCCGTGCAAATCGAACCACTCTGAGCCAAACAACTAGCTTAACCAATAATAATTAAATCTACAACATATATAAAAAATATAAACCGAGAACCATTTAACTAAACCATTCTTTACCATAGTATGGGAGACAGAAAAGGAACACCTCAAAGCCATAGAAAAAGTACCGCAAGGGAAAGTTGAAAGAGAAATGAAATAACTCATGTAAGCCATAAAAAACAAAGACTAAACCTTGTACCTTTTGCATCATGATTTAGCAAGTACACCAAAGCAAAGAGACCTTTAGTTTTAAGCCCCGAAACCAGGTGAGCTACCCCGAGACAGCCTACAAAACTAGGGCCAACCCGTCTCTGTGGCAAAAGAGTGGGAAGAGCTCCGGGTAGAAGTGATATACCTATCGAACCTGGTGATAGCTGGTTGCCTAAGAAATGAATATAAGTTTAGCCTCGTACAACCTAAGTCAACACAAATAAAATAAGACAACTTAAGGAAAAACACGAGAGTTAGTTTAAGGTGGTACAGCCCCTCAAACAAAGGATACAACCTTAACAGGAGAATAAAGATCATACCACAAAAAATATTTTGTCTAAGTGGGCCTAAAAGCAGCCACCTAAATAGAAAGCGTTAAAGCTCAGACAAACAAAAATTTATCATTCCGACAAATAATCTTATTTCCCCTTAAATATTAGGCTATTTCATGCACCCATGAAAGAAATTATGCTAAAATGAGTAACAAGAAAAACCAGATTTTCTCCTGGCATAAGTGTAAATCAGATCGGACCCAACACTGATAATTAACGAACCCAAACAAAGAGGGTAATATGAATAACTTAATAACCAAGAAAACCTCATAATTAAAAATCGTTATTCTCACACTAGAATGCATAAAAGGAAAGACTAAAAGACAAGGAAGGAACTCAGCAAACCCAAGCCTCGCCTGTTTACCAAAAACATCGCCTCTTGAAATATTTAAATATAAGAGGTCCAGCCTGCCCAGTGACTACAAGTTTAACGGCCGCGGTATTTTAACCGTGCAAAGGTAGCGCAATCACTAGTCCCTTAAATGGGGACCTGTATGAATGGTTAAACGAGGGCTTAACTGTCTCCCCTGTTTAGTCAGTGAAATTGATCTATCCGTGCAGAAGCGGGTATAATAATACAAGACGAGAAGACCCTTTGGAGCTTAAGGTACAAGACTCACCCATATTAAGCAAACCTTAAAAGTCATAAATACTAATGAACATGAGACTCTACCTTCGGTTGGGGCGACCACGGAGTAAATAATAACCTCCGAGTGGATTGGAAGCTATCCAAAACTAAGATAAAACACCTCTAAGCAACAGAACATCTGACCAAACATGACCCAGCTATTAAGCTGATCAACGAAACAAGTTACCCAAGGGATAACAGCGCAATCCTCTTCCAGAGTCCATATCGACGAGGGGGTTTACGACCTCGATGTTGGATCAGGACATCCTAATGGTGCAACCGCTATTAAGGGTTCGTTTGTTCAACGATTAAAGTCCTACGTGATCTGAGTTCAGACCGGAGCAATCCAGGTCAGTTTCTATCTGTAACGTTAATTCTCCTAGTACGAAAGGGCCGGAGAAATAGGGCCTATACTAAAAGCACGCCCTACCCCAAATTAATGAATCTAAATAAATTAAATAAAGGGAGAGCATAAGCTACCCTCCTAGTCAAGGAGTTGTTAGGGTGGCAGAGCCTGGTATTGCAAAAGACCTAAGCCCTTTATAATAGAGGTTCAAATCCTCTCCCTAACTTATGTTTAATACTTTAATAAACTACCTAATTAACCCCTTAATTTACATCGTGTTTGTATTATTAGCAGTAGCTTTTTTAACCCTAGTTGAACGAAAAGTATTAGGATATATACAACTTCGAAAAGGCCCTAACGTAGTAGGACCATATGGTACAATTCAACCAATCGCTGATGGGGTTAAATTATTTATTAAAGAACCAGTTCGCCCATCATCCTCATCTCCACTAATATTTCTTATTACACCAATCATAGCCCTAACCTTAGCCATAATACTATGAGCTCCAATACCACTACCCCATTCAATAACTAACTTAAATTTAGGAGTATTATTTATTTTAGCCCTATCAAGCCTAGCAGTTTACTCAATCCTGGGATCAGGATGAGCATCAAATTCAAAATACGCACTAATAGGGGCCTTACGAGCTGTAGCCCAAACAATTTCTTATGAAGTAAGCCTAGGACTAATTATTTTATCCATTATAATCTTCTCAGGGGGATTTTCATTACAAACCTTAAGCATTACCCAAGAAAAAATATGACTCTTAATCCCAGCCTGACCTTTAGCCGCAATATGATATGTATCAACCCTAGCAGAAACAAACCGAGCACCATTCGACCTAACAGAAGGGGAATCAGAATTAGTTTCAGGGTTTAATGTAGAATACGCAGGAGGACCTTTCGCATTATTTTTCCTAGCTGAATATGCTAACATTCTATTAATAAATACCCTATCAGCAGTCTTATTTTTAGGAACATCCTACACCCCCAACATCCCAGAACTTTCCTCAATTTACATTATAACCAAAACAGCACTCCTAGCCACATTATTCTTATGAGTACGAGCATCATACCCACGATTTCGATATGACCGACTAATACATCTAATTTGAAAAAACTTCCTACCAATTACACTAGCCTTTGTACTATGACATACCGCCCTACCAATCGCACTAGCAAGCCTTCCACCCCAATAACTCAAGAACTGTGCCCGAATGCCCAAGGACCACTTTGATAGAGTGAATTACAGGGGTTAAATCCCCCTCAGTTCTTAGAAAGAAAGGATTTGAACCTATACTAAAGAGATCAAAACTCTTAGTGCTTCCTCTACACCACATTCTAAGATAAGTTCAGCTAAACAAGCTTTCGGGCCCATACCCCGAACATGATGGTTAATATCCCTCACTTATCAATGAACCCCTATGTACTAATAATTCTCTTATATAGCCTAGGACTAGGTACCACTATAACATTTGCCAGTTCACACTGAATACTCGCCTGAATAGGGCTAGAAATTAATACACTAGCAATCACCCCCCTAATAGCCCAACAACATCACCCACGCGCAGTAGAAGCAACTACAAAATACTTCTTAATTCAAGCTACTGCAGCAGCAATAATCCTATTCATAAGCACAACAAATGCTTGACTTACTGGAGAGTGAAACATTAACAACACATCAAACCCCATTATTAGTATAATAATCATCTCTGCATTAGCACTAAAAATTGGGTTAGCACCAGCACACTTCTGACTGCCAGAAGTACTACAAGGCCTAAACCTAACAACAGGACTAATTCTATCAACCTGACAAAAATTGGCCCCATTTGCACTAATTATCCAAGTTAGTCAAAACACTAACCCAGCCCTACTCACACTATTAGGCGTCTTTTCAACCTTAGTCGGAGGATGAGGAGGATTAAATCAAACACAACTACGGAAAATCCTCGCCTACTCATCAATCGCACACATAGGCTGAATAATAATCATTATTTACTACGCCCCTCAATTAACCTTAATTGCTTTAATTACTTATATTTTTATAACATCCGCAGCATTTCTCATATTAAAAACACTAAATACCACAAAAATTAGCACACTATCAATATCCTGATCTAAAAATCCAATACTAACAACAGTTGCCCCTTTAATTTTACTATCTCTAGGAGGACTTCCACCAATGACTGGATTTATACCAAAATGACTAATTATTCAAGAAATAGCAAAACAAAACCTATCCACCACAGCCACAATCATGGTTTTAGCCGCCCTATTAAGTTTATACTTTTATCTACGACTATGTTATACCACTACACTAACAACCAACCCCAACACAACAAATATAACTGCCCCATGACGACTTAAAACAACTCAAAACATAATACCACTCACCCTAATAATTACCATCACCCTAGGACTTCTCCCAATAACCCCAACCATTATAATACTAGTTATTTAGAGGCTTAGGATAACACTAAGACCAAGAGCCTTCAAAGCCCTAAGTGGAAGTGAAAATCTTCCAGCCTCTAGATAGGACCCACAGATATTACTCTGCATCATATGATTGCAAGTCAAACATTTTAATTAAACTAAGGCCCTACTAGATAGGAAGGCCTTGATCCTACAAACTCCTAGTTAACAGCTAAGCGCTCAAACCAGCGAGCATCTATCTACTTTTCCCGCCTGTTGGGGACCGAAGGCGGGAAAAGCCCGGACAGAGTCTAATCTGCAACTTTAGATTTGCAATCTAACATGTTATACACCACAAGGCTCTGATAGGGAGAGGACTTAAACCTCTATTTACGGTGCTACAAACCGCCACCTGTACTCGGCCACCCTACCTGTGACAATCACACGTTGATTCTTCTCTACTAATCACAAAGACATTGGCACCCTTTATCTCGTATTCGGTGCCTGAGCTGGAATAGTTGGAACTGCACTTAGTCTCCTTATTCGTGCTGAGCTCAGTCAGCCAGGATCACTTTTAGGGGATGATCAGATCTATAATGTAATTGTTACTGCCCACGCGTTTGTAATAATTTTCTTTATAGTGATACCAATGCTTATTGGCGGTTTTGGTAATTGACTAGTCCCACTAATAATTGGAGCCCCAGATATGGCATTTCCACGAATAAATAATATAAGCTTCTGACTTCTCCCACCATCATTTCTTTTATTATTAGCATCTTCAGGGGTTGAGGCTGGAGCTGGAACAGGCTGAACAGTATACCCTCCTTTATCAGGTAATCTTGCCCATGCAGGAGCATCAGTAGATCTAACTATTTTTTCACTACATTTAGCCGGAGTCTCATCAATTCTTGGTGCTATTAATTTTATTACAACAATTATTAATATAAAACCCCCAGCCATTACTCAATATCAAACCCCTTTATTCGTATGATCTGTATTAGTAACAGCTGTTTTACTACTTCTATCCCTACCTGTATTAGCCGCTGGAATTACAATACTTCTTACAGATCGAAATCTTAATACTACATTCTTTGACCCAGCCGGAGGAGGAGATCCAATCCTATATCAACACCTATTTTGATTCTTTGGGCATCCAGAAGTTTATATTCTTATTTTACCAGGGTTTGGTATTATCTCCCACGTGGTAGCTTACTATGCAGGGAAAAAAGAACCATTCGGTTATATAGGAATAGTGTGAGCTATGATAGCCATCGGCCTTTTAGGCTTTATTGTATGAGCTCATCATATATTTACTGTTGGAATAGACGTAGACACTCGTGCATATTTTACATCTGCAACAATAATTATTGCCATTCCAACAGGAGTAAAAGTGTTTAGCTGATTAGCTACGCTCCATGGCGGATCTATTAAGTGAGAAACACCAATTTTATGGGCCCTGGGGTTTATTTTCTTATTTACAGTAGGGGGACTTACAGGAATTATTCTAGCAAATTCCTCTTTAGATATTGTACTTCATGACACTTATTATGTCGTTGCACACTTCCACTATGTCTTATCTATAGGTGCCGTATTTGCTATTATAGCAGGCTTTGTCCATTGATTTCCGTTATTTACAGGATATACACTAAACAACACTTGAACAAAAATCCACTTTGGGGTAATGTTCATTGGTGTAAATCTCACATTTTTCCCACAACACTTCCTTGGACTAGCAGGAATACCACGACGATACTCCGACTACCCAGACGCCTATGCTTTATGAAATACAGTGTCATCTATTGGATCTTTAATTTCTCTAGTAGCAGTAATTATATTCTTATTCATTATCTGAGAAGCCTTTGCCGCCAAACGAGAAGTACTTTCCGTTGAACTAACCTCAACAAATGCAGAGTGACTTCACGGCTGCCCTCCACCCTACCACACATTTGAAGAACCAGCATTTGTCTTAACTCAACCAAACTAACGAGAAAGGAGGGAATTGAACCCCCATATGCTAGTTTCAAGCCAGCCACATAACCACTCTGTCACTTTCTTTGAGATATTAGTAAAATACAATTACACCGCCTTGTCAAGGCGAAGTTGTGAGTTAAACTCTCACATATCTTAAAATCATGGCACACCCCACTCAACTAGGATTTCAAGACGCAGCATCCCCTGTCATAGAAGAGCTTTTAAGCTTTCATGACCATGCTCTAATAATTGTATTTTTAATTAGTACCTTAGTTCTTTATATTATCATAGCAATAGTATCAACCAAACTCACCAACAAGTACATTTTAGACTCTCAAGAAATTGAAATCGTATGAACCGTTTTACCTGCTATTATTTTAATCTTGATTGCCCTGCCCTCCCTACGAATTCTTTATTTGATAGACGAAATCAACGACCCCCACGTGACAGTAAAAGCCATAGGACACCAATGATACTGAAGCTATGAGTACACAGATTATGAAAACATAGGATTTGACTCCTATATAGTACCAACCCAAGAATTAACACCAGGCGGGTTTCGATTACTAGAAGCTGACCACCGGATAGTAATCCCAAAAGAATCCCCAATTCGTGTACTAGTATCTGCTGAAGATGTCCTTCACTCTTGGGCTGTTCCATCTTTAGGTGTAAAAATAGACGCAGTACCAGGACGACTTAACCAAACCACCTTTATTGTATTACGCCCTGGTGTATTTTATGGACAGTGCTCTGAAATCTGCGGAGCTAATCATAGTTTTATACCAATTGTAGTTGAAGCAGTTCCATTAGAAAATTTTGAAAAATGATCTTCACTAATGTTAGAAGACGCCTCACTATAAAGCTAAAAATCGTATAAGCATTAGCCTTTTAAGCTAAAAATTGGTGACTAACGACCACCTTTAGTGAATATGCCACAACTAAATCCCCTTCCTTGATTTACAATTCTCGTTTTCTCGTGAGCAGTCCTTCTTGTTATAACTAAAACTAAAATCATAAATTATACCCAACCAAACGAGTTTGTACTACTTGACATTAAAAAGTACCAAAACCCCAACTGAACCTGATCATGATAATTAGCTTTTTTGATCAATTTGCAAGCCCAAAATTTATAGGAATTTCACTAATCTTTATTGCAATTATAGTGCCAATGATTTTCTTCCCAGATTCAATACAACGATGGATTAATAACCGATTCCTTACGTCTCAAACATGACTAATTAATCGATTTGTTAATCAACTCATGATACCATTAAATATTGGCGGCCATAAATGAGCACTTTTATTCACCTCCCTTATATTATTTCTAATCTCTATAAACCTTCTTGGCTTACTCCCATATACCTTTACACCCACCACCCAGCTGTCAATGAACCTAGGCCTGGCAGTACCTCTTTGATTAGCTACAGTAGTAGTAGGCATAAAAAACCAACCTACAGCATCCTTAGCACATCTACTACCAGAGGGCACACCAACACTTCTTATCCCAGTTCTAATTATTATTGAAACAATTAGCCTCTTTATACGACCTTTAGCCCTAGGAGTACGACTCACAGCTAATCTAACCGCTGGCCATTTATTAATTCAACTCATTTCAATAGCCGTATTTGTACTAACACCAATAATACCAACTGTAGGGCTTCTTACCGCTACAGTCCTTATTATATTAACCCTTTTAGAAGTAGCAGTAGCTATAATCCAGGCTTACGTATTTGTGCTTCTATTAAGCCTATATCTTCAAGAAAACATCTAATGGCCCACCAAGCACACGCATATCATATAGTTGATCCAAGCCCATGGCCACTAACAGGGGCTGTTGGCGCCTTACTAATAACCTCTGGCCTAGCCATCTGATTCCACTTCCACTCAACCATCCTTATATCTGCTGGATTAATTCTACTTCTCCTCACTATAATCCAGTGATGACGGGATGTAATTCGAGAGGGAACATTCCAAGGACATCATACACCCCCAGTACAAAAAGGACTCCGATACGGAATAATCTTATTTATTACCTCCGAGGTATTCTTCTTCTTAGGGTTTTTCTGAGCTTTTTACCACTCAAGCCTAGCTCCAACACCCGAACTAGGGGGGTGTTGACCACCAATAGGGGTAATCACCTTAGACCCATTTGAAGTACCCTTACTTAATACAGCTGTTCTATTAGCATCTGGGGTAACAGTAACATGAGCCCATCACAGTATTATAGAAGGGTTACGAAAACAGGCTATTCAATCCCTAACATTAACAATTATTCTAGGAGTATATTTTACAGCTCTTCAAGCAATAGAATACTACGAAGCACCATTCACTATTGCAGATGGAGTATATGGATCAACATTCTTTGTAGCCACAGGATTTCACGGATTGCACGTTATTATTGGATCTACCTTCTTAGCTGTATGCCTCCTACGTCAAATTCAATACCACTTCACATCAGAACACCACTTTGGTTTTGAGGCTGCAGCATGATACTGACACTTTGTTGATGTAGTCTGACTATTCCTTTACGTATCAATCTACTGATGAGGCTCATAATCTTTCTAGTATAAATTAGTACAAGTGACTTCCAATCACTTAATCTTGGTTAAACCCCTAGGAAAGATAATGAGTTTAGCTACAATACTCGTTATTACATTAATTGTACCACTAATTTTAGCGCTAGTTTCATTCTGGCTCCCACAAATAAACCCAGATACAGAAAAATTATCCCCATATGAATGCGGATTTGATCCTCTAGGCTCTGCCCGACTCCCATTCTCACTACAATTTTTCCTAGTGGCAATTTTATTTCTTTTGTTTGATCTAGAAATTGCTCTCTTACTTCCCCTTCCCTGAGGTGATCAACTCTACAACCCAACAGAAACATTCTTTTGAGCTACAGCAGTCCTAGTCTTATTAACCATCGGATTAATTTATGAATGAGCCCAAGGCGGTTTAGAATGGGCAGAATAGGGAGTTAGTCCAAAATAAGACCTCTGATTTCGGCTCAGAAAACCATGGTTAAACCCCATGACCCCCTTATGATACCTATACAATTTAGCTTTACCTCAGCATTTATTCTAGGTCTAATAGGACTAACATTTAACCGAATACACCTGCTCTCTGCACTCTTATGTTTAGAAGGGATAATACTATCATTATTTATTGCACTAGCCTTATGAGCACTCCAATTTGAATCCACAGCTTTCTCATCAACTCCTATATTACTCTTAGCCTTCTCCGCCTGCGAAGCAAGCACAGGCCTTGCACTATTAGTTGCCACTGCTCGAACCCACGGAACAGATCATCTACAAAACCTTAATTTATTACAATGTTAAAAGTACTAATCCCAACAATTATGTTATTCCCTACAATCTGGTTTACCCCTACAAAATACTTATGAACAACTACAACAACACACAGCTTTTTAATCGCTTTTATTAGCCTATCGTGATTAAAATGAACCTCAGAAACCGGATGAACCGCCACTAATCATTATATAGCCACAGATCCCTTATCAACACCCTTTCTAGTATTAACCTGCTGACTACTACCACTAATAATCTTAGCCAGCCAAAATCACATTAACCCAGAACCAATTAACCGACAACGTCTATATATCTCACTCCTTACTTGCCTACAAACCCTATTAATTATAGCATTCAGCGCTACAGAAATCATTATATTTTATATCATATTTGAAGCCACACTCATTCCAACCCTTATTATTATTACCCGATGAGGAAACCAAGCTGAACGTTTAAACGCAGGAATTTATTTCTTATTCTACACCCTTGCAGGATCACTGCCCCTTTTAATCGCACTACTTATCCTTCAACAAACAGCTGGTACATTATCAATGCTAATTCTTCAATATGCACAACCACTCACGCTCGACACCTGGGGTTATAGTATCTGATGAGCAGGTTGTTTAATTGCATTCCTAGTAAAAATACCACTCTATGGGGTACACCTCTGATTACCAAAAGCACACGTTGAAGCCCCAGTAGCTGGATCAATAGTACTAGCAGCAATCCTATTAAAACTAGGAGGATACGGTATAATACGAATAATAATTGTTCTAGACGCATTCAACAAAGAACTGGCCTACCCCTTTATTATTCTTGCTCTCTGAGGAATTATTATAACGGGATCCATTTGCCTACGACAAACAGATCTTAAATCATTAATCGCCTACTCATCAGTAGGCCACATAGGCTTAGTAGCAGGAGGAATTCTAATTCAAACCACATGAGGGTTTTCAGGGGCAATTGCCCTTATAGTTGCCCACGGACTAACATCATCAATATTATTCTGCCTAGCTAATACAACCTACGAACGAGTTCATAGCCGAACTATAATCCTTATCCGAGGGTTACAAATAATTTTCCCACTAGCAGCAACATGATGATTTATTGCTAACCTAGCCAATCTAGCACTCCCACCTTTACCAAATCTAGTAGGAGAATTAACAATTATTACAACACTATTCAGTTGATCCCCATGAACAATCATAATCACAGGAACAGGAACACTAATTACAGCAAGTTACTCATTATATATGTTTTTAATAACCCAACGAGGCCAAATACCAAGTCATATTATAAACTTATCACCCTACCACACTCGAGAACACCTATTAATAGCCCTACATTTAATCCCAATTATTCTACTCGTAGCAAAACCAGAACTTCTTTTAGGATGATGTTATTAGTAGGCTTAGTTTAATAAAGACATTAGATCGTGACTCTAATAATAGAGGTTTAAACCCTCTAACTTACCGAGAAAGATAGAAAACAGTAAGCACTGCTAATCCTTACAGACCATGGTTAAACTCCATGGCTTCCTCATATTTCTAAAGGATAACAGTAATCCATTGGTCTTAGGAACCAAAAACTCTTGGTGCAAATCCAAGTAGAAGTTATGACAAATGTATTAACATCACTCATGATTTTATCAATCACAATTCTAATCTGTCCATTATTGATAACACTAAGCCCAAAACCGAAAACCCCTAACCAATTAGCAATTAGTATTAAAACTGCAGTAAGCCACTCATTTTATGTAAGTTTTACAGCACTTATAATCTTTATTAATTTAGGAGTAGAAAATATCTGCACCAGCTGATACTGAACAAGCATTTATACATTTGATATCTTCCTGGGCTTTAACTTCGACCATTATTCGCTTATTTTTACCCCAGTAGCACTATTTGTTGCCTGATCAATCTTGGAGTTCGCACTATGATATATACACGCAGACCCACTTATAGACCGATTCTTCAAATATCTTCTCCTCTTCTTAGTAGCCATAATTATTCTAGTTACAGCCAACAACATATTCCAACTATTCATTGGATGAGAAGGAGTTGGAATTATATCATTCCTATTAATCGGGTGATGATCTGGACGAGCAGATGCTAACACATCTGCCCTACAAGCTATCATTTATAACCGAGTCGGAGATGTAGGGTTTATTATAGCTATTGCATGATTTGCAATACAAATAAACACATGAAATATTCAAGAAATCCTTACACTATCAGAAATACACAAATCAATACTACCCCTAGCAGGAATTATTTTAGCAGCCATAGGAAAATCAGCCCAATTTACCTTACACCCATGACTACCCGCAGCCATAGAAGGCCCAACACCCGTTTCTGCCCTACTCCATTCAAGCACCATAGTTGTTGCTGGGATCTTCTTATTAGTGCGCCTTCACCCCCTAATACAAAACAATAATACAGCCTTAACAACCTGCTTGTACTTAGGCCTAGCAACAACACTATTTTCAGCTGCCTGTGCCCTAACCCAAAACGACATCAAAAAAATCGTAGCCTTTTCAACATCAAGCCAGCTAGGCTTAATAATAATGGCTATCGGACTAAACCAACCCCAATTAGCATTCTTTCATATTTGTACACACGCTTTCTTCAAAGCTATATTATTCCTATGTTCAGGAATAATTATTCATAAACTAAAAGATGAACAAGATATCCGAAAGATAGGAAATCTAATAACACTTATACCTACTACCACAACCTACTTACTAGTTGGCAACTTAGCACTATCAGGAATTCCTTTCTTAGCCGGCTTCTACTCAAAAGATGCTATCCTAGAATCTTTAATTACATCAAAACTTAGCGTACTAACCGTAATACTAACACTTATTGCCGCATCATTTACTGCAGCATACAGTTACCGATTAATATACTATGTAACACTAGGGCCTGCTTCATTTAACCCAAAAATCGCCCCCGCTGACGACGCAAAAACAGTACTTAAGCCCATTAAACGACTTGCTTGAGGTAGTATCCTAGCAGGGTTTATTATTTGACACAATATAATACCAGAAAAAACAGCAACCCTGACCATACCTATATACCTAAAACTAATATCCGTTGCAGTTATTATTGTAGGCTTATTAACAGCAAAATGAATATCAACACTAAGCGACCAACAAATTAAAAACACACCAATAGCCTTAATGTATCACTCTTTTAGTATACTAGGATACTGTCCAATAATTATTCATCGAATCTTCCCAAAATTAAAACTAACCCTAGGGCACACAATTGGAACCATACTAGACAAGACATGACAAGTTCTTTGAGTAGAAAAAATAACCTGGACACTAACCAAAACTATCACATACCTAAATGATGCCCAACAAGCAAAAATCAAAACGTACCTTACTATTTTCTCTACCTCTCTAACCATAATAACCTTATTATACTTTACCTTCCTCTAAACTGACCGTAAACTGCCACGATCTAGGCCACGTGTTAACTCTAACACAACAAACAAAGTTAATAACAACACCCACACACAAACAACCAACATATTACCCCCTAAAGAATAAATAACAGCTACCCCGCTAACGTCATTACGCAAAACAGAAAACTCTTTCAAACCATCAGCTACCACCCAATAACCCTCATATCATCCGCCCCCAAAAAATAAAGCTAATAAACTAACACCTAATAAATATGCAAAGACATACTCCACAACAGAACGACCCCCCCAAGCTTCTGGGAAAGGTTCAGCAGCTAAAGCCGCTGAATAAGCAAACACAACAAGCATACCCCCAAGATAAATTAAAAACAGAACTAAAGATAAGAAAGAACCACCACAATAAATCAAAACCCCACATCCTACCCCAGCCGTAATCACTAAACCAACAGCTGCAAAATAAGGGGTTGGATTAGAAGCAACCGCAACAAGACCTACAATTAAAGTTATTAATAAAAAAGACATTAAATATATCATAATTCTTACTCAGACTTTAACTGAGATCAATGACTTGAAGAACCATTGTAATTATTTTACTACAAGAACATGTTAATGGCAAGCCTACGAAAAACACACCCCCTAATAAAAATTGCTAATGACGCACTAGTTGACCTACCCACCCCAAACAATATCTCAGCATGATGAAACTTTGGATCATTATTAGGATTATGTCTAATTACCCAAATCGCAACAGGATTATTTCTAGCAATACACTACACCTCAGACATTTCAACTGCATTTTCATCAGTAGTACATATTTGTCGAGACGTTAACTACGGATGACTCATTCGAAACATACATGCTAACGGCGCATCATTTTTCTTCATCTGCTTATATATCCATATTGCCCGAGGCTTATACTACGGCTCATACTTATTCAAAGAAACCTGAAACATCGGGGTCGTACTATTCCTATTAGTAATAATAACAGCATTCGTTGGATACGTGCTTCCCTGAGGACAAATATCATTTTGAGGTGCCACAGTTATTACAAATCTCTTATCAGCCGTACCCTATATAGGAGATATATTAGTACAATGAATTTGAGGAGGGTTCTCCGTAGATAATGCAACACTAACACGATTTTTTGCATTCCATTTCTTACTGCCCTTTATTGTTGTAGCTATAACTATAATACACCTACTATTTCTTCATGAAACAGGATCAAACAACCCACTTGGCCTTAACTCCAACGCAGACAAACTTCCTTTCCACCCATACTTCTCTTATAAAGACCTCCTTGGCTTCATGCTAATATTACTAGGCCTATCAACCCTGGCACTATTTTCCCCAAATCTTCTAGGTGACCCAGAAAATTTCACTCCAGCTAATCCACTAGTTACACCACCTCATATTAAGCCAGAATGATACTTTCTATTTGCATATGCTATTCTACGCTCTATCCCCAATAAACTAGGAGGAGTTCTTGCACTGCTATTTTCCATCTTAGTATTATTAGTTGTACCACTCCTCCACACCTCAAAACAACGAGGAATATCATTCCGCCCAGCCACACAAATCTTATTTTGAACATTAGTAGCAGACATGCTTATCCTAACATGAATTGGAGGAATACCTGTAGAACACCCATTTATCATCATTGGACAAATTGCATCAGTACTATACTTCTCACTATTCTTAATTATATTCCCACTAGTAGGATGGTTAGAAAATAAAGCACTATATTAAACCCGGACCCGCTTCAGTAGCTTAGGTCAAAGCATCGGTCTTGTAATCCGAAGATCGGAGGATAAGCCCCTCCCTAAAGCCAAAAATCGCAACCAAAAAAGAGAGATTTTAACTCCCACCACTGACCCCCAAAGTCAGAATTCTAAACTAAACTATTTTCTGCCAAAGTATATGTACTTACACATTTAAACACAAATTTTTACTCAAATTATACATATTTAGACACTTATAAAATTCATAGTAATATTCGAATAACATACAATTTATGTCATTAACTCATTTCACTATTTTACCCATAAAGCAAACAATATTAATCAAGAAGACCATTGATCAACAAGTCTCACAACAATCCAACCAAGTAATAATTATTAATGATAGAATCAAGGACATAAGTATAAGATTGTTAAATATTAATTATTCCTGGCATCTGATTCCCATCTCATGTGCATCGCTTTAAGATCTCATTAGTGAGTCATAAATGACATCTGATTAGCCAGTAGTGTCAAACATTAATTCCTTTACCCCACATGCCTAGCATTCTTTTATATGCATGGGGTTCTCTTTTTGGTTTCTTTTCAATTTGCATCTCATAGTGCAAATTCAAATGTTGAAACAAGGTAGTGCATTTTCCTTGCCTGAGTAATATAAATGAATTCTTGAAAGACATAATATAATGATATATTTCAACCTAAAATATACGAGTGCCCCCTTGGCTTTTGCGCGACAAACCCCCTTACCCCCTACGCTCACAGATTCCTGCTATTCTTGCCAAACCCCGAAACACAAGGCAGGTCCTAGAACGTGCTAATTAATAAATTGTGATAGAATTAATTATCGCATATATATATATATACCTAATTTTTCATTTTTTTATAAAAATTTTTTAGCCTTTTTTATATAACAAAATTTAATAAATAATTTTAGGCACTAAAAATTCAAATGTTTTTACCAA